TAAAATATGTTGACATGAGGAGGAACATATTTACTAGTTATATCATCCGCAATCGCCTGAATCTCGAGACGTTCTTCAAACCAATCATAGACTTTATTGAGATAGGTGCGATTCCCCCTCAAAGAACCGTATAGGAGACTTTTATCTCGTACAGCTCAAGCAAAAACACCCAAAATCGGTTGGAGGGGAAATGGTAGAAAGTTTGAAACTTTTTCATTTCCGATTCAATCTTCTCTGAAGATCCGAAGGAAGAAAAATCCAAAAGCTCGTCTTTGTGGTGATAATACCAAATTCTCAAGTCGGCTCCGTTGTCTTTATCTTCATCTTTACGGGCCTCTTGAATGCTCTCTTCCCTATTTTTTGTTAGAATGTGGACTTTTTTTCTGATTTGTTTTCTTTATTAGTCATTATTAATAGGAATTCTCTTGTTAAGACCCGCTGAATCGATTACAACCTCAGATGCATACTAGAACCACGATGATTCAATAAAAAGACGAAGCTAAGCCTAAAGATTCCTTGAGTAAGAATGATTGGATCATCACTTATTTCACGAATAGATAAATTGAAGAAAATCCAAAGAAACCTTTGGCTTTGAGTCAAAATAAGCATAAATGGTTGTTTAAAAGAAGAAATTGCGATTTCTAAATTTGAATTCGTTGAAAAAACTTTTAGGGGTCCGGCCGCGAGGTCTGAATATTAAGTATGAATCATAGTTAAAATAGTTCGGAATCTATTTCCTATATTCCGTGTTTCAGATACTCGAATAAATATCCGACGAAGTAGAACCGTCTCTCTGAAGATGACAGACCCCTTCTCTGTCCGATCAATAGGATCAATTATAACAAGTCACACACTCATATTCCAGAAAGACAGAACAAAATTCCACGATCGAACTACCAAAAGAGAACAGGCTAAAAATCCGAGCTCTAAAGGATTCATTTGGTATTGAAAAGCTGGGTTGGAGTTCTTATCGAGCTAATTCATTGAAATTCCATCCAATAAAACGGAAGAATTATAAATCTCCAAAATAATAGATAGAAATACCGCAAATAAGGCCATTGCGACACCCATCAAAGGGGTCGTTCCCCACCCCGGAGCGACTTTACCATATTCCGAATTCAATGGTTTTAATAAACTGCCCACATTCGTTCGTTTTGGACCGGATCGAGAATCGTTCTCAACAGTTTGTGTAACCATAAATCCTATTGTAGTCATTGAGATCTGTTGACTTTGTATACTCTTCCGTTGTAAATAAACGATCTTATCATAGATCCGTTGTGTTCTTGAAATTTTCTAATAATGGAAACAGCAACCCTAGTCGCCGTCTTTCTATCTGGTTTACTTGTAAGTTTTACTGGGTACGCCTTATATACCGCTTTTGGGCAACCTTCTCAACAACTAAGAGATCCGTTCGAGGAACATGGGGACTAGTTGAAGTAATGAGCCTCCCAATATTGCATATTGAGAGGCTCATTACTTCAATTGAAATCGAGATAATGAAAAGACTTTCATTTTTTAGTTGGAACTTTAGGCGGTTCTCTAAAAAAGATAGCGAAAAAAATGATCCCTAGCGTTGAGACTAAGAGGAATGTATAAACCAATGCTTCCATAGATTCGATCGTGATTTACAATTATAGCTTCCATACCTATTTGTTTTTTCTTTCTTTTATTGGGGACCATCTCCCGGCTACCGAAAGAGCAAGAGACAAAAAAACGGGGAGTCAAAGCAAGATTTCTCTGCTACCCTCTATCAATATCAAAATCACTAACAAATCATAAAAAGAAAATAGATTCGAAAGACATCAAAAGAAGGTTGGATCAGACTACTTGTCTTCTTGTAGTTGGATCTCCAAGTTTTTGGAAGGCTCCAAATTCTACTTGAGCATCCAAATCTGGGTCAATCCCAGCAAAAACATCTCTGAACAGGGTTCTAGCACCATGCCAAATGTGTCCGAAGAAGAAGAGCAAAGCAAATGAAGCATGTCCAAAAGTAAACCAACCCCTTGGACTGCTCCGAAAAACACCGTCGGATTTCAAAGTAGCACGATCTAATTCAAAAATTTCACCCAATTGAGCGCGTCTAGCATATTTTTTCACAGTTGCAGGGTCATTATAACTGACTCCATTGAGTTCGCCACCGTAGAACTCAACAGTTACACCGACTTGTTCGACACTATACTTCGATTCGGCTCTTCGAAAAGGAACATCCGCTCGAACAATCCCAGCTCCATCTACCAAAACGACCGGAAATGTTTCAAAAAAAGTGGGCATACGACGTACAAAAAGTTCACGACCTTCTTTATCTCTAAAGATAGGATGTCCTAACCATCCAACCGCTATTCCATCCCCGTTATCCATTGAACCCGCCCTGAATAATCCCCCTTTTGCCGGATTATTGCCGATGTAATCATAAAAAGCTAATTTTTCGGGAATTTTAGACCAAGCTTCTGATAAACTTTGATTTTCGGCTAACCCCGCACTAATTCGTCGATATATCTCTTGTTGGAAGTACCCCTGATCCCATTGATAACGAGTCGGTCCAAACAATTCGATCGGGGTAGTTGCTGAACCATACCACATAGTTCCGGCAACAACAAAAGCTGCAAAAAAGACAGCAGCGATACTACTGGAAAGGACCGTTTCGATATTACCCATGCGCAATCCCTTGTATAGACGTTGGGGCGGTCGGACGCTAAGATGGAATAGGCCTGCTAATATGCCCAATGTCCCAGCCGCAATATGATGAGAGGCTATTCCTCCCGGAACAAAAGGATCAAAACCTTCCACGCCCCACGCTGGATTTACCGGTTGTACTTTTCCAGTTAGTCCATAAGGATCGGACACCCATATTCCCGGACCATACAAGCCTGTTACATGAAATGCACCAAAACCAAAGCAAGCCACCCCCGCGAGAAATAAATGAATTCCAAAGATCTTGGGCAAATCCAAAGAAGGTTTTCCTGTACGTTCATCAGTAAATATTTCGAGATCCCAATACACCCAATGCCAGATAGCTGCTAAAAAGCACAAGCCCGAAAACACAATATGCGCTCCGGCGACACCTTCGTAACTCCAAAGACCCGGAGATGTTATAGTCCCTCCTGTGATACCCCAGCCACCCCATGAATTGATTATTCCTAAACGCGTCATGAAAGGTATGACAAACATACCCTGTCTCCACATTGGATCCAGAACGGGGTCAGAAGGATCAAAAACTGCTAATTCATACAGAGCCATCGAACCGGCCCAACCAGCAACCAGAGCTGTATGCATTATATGAACAGCAAGCAACCGGCCGGGATCATTCAATACGATAGTATGAACACGATACCAAGGCAAACCCATGAAAATACCCCTTTATCAAAGAAAAAAGACACTACGCAACTTTATTGCATTGGACACGACTATACTCTGCCGATGTTACGTCCCCCGAGGAGAGGGCGATTAGTTCAGAGCAAGGGTTCAGAATTTGTTTGATTCTATTAGGAAGAATGGAACAATTTCGTTCGTAGGAAAAAAGAGAAGCAGATTTATTCTATACTCGATAAGTACCAATACGCAATGGGCCGCGCGATGCCTTTTCTATAAACGAATGTGCCCATCCTTGTTCATGATTACAGGGGCCTAGTTCTACGAATTGATCTTATTCATTCTGTCTTTCTTTATGCATTTTTGATAAAGAACAATATTATAAAAACAATAAAACCCTTCTTACGTTTTCACATCTAAAGTATAATATTTTTTTATTTTTTCTTTCATTTAATGCCTGTTGGTGTGCCAAAAATACCTTATGATATTCCTGGCGACGACGAAGACGAGGAAGCAACTTGGGTTGACTTATAGTGCGACTTGGCAGATCTATTGGGTCATATGGGCTTTCCCCCTTCTCTCCCCGATCAAGAGATCCTCTATTTCGCCCAAAAAAGATGAATTGGATCATCAAAAATTTGGAGCGTGAAGTGCAATTAGATCCTTTTTTTAAGGGGATTCAAATTACTATTATCAATTTAAATAATTTATGGCTGGCTCGGTTGGACTACGAAATTGAAATATCCAGACTTCGTTTAAAAAAACCAATTGGTAATATATCTACCATTACTCCTTATAAATTATAAAGGGATTCCTCTTTCTAAAGAAATCTTCTTTGGAAATAGAAGTGATTTTAAACTGTTCTCTTAATCAATCGAGTAATATGTATAAAGACCTCAAATATTTGCCGGACTGTACGGATTGAGAAAAAAGAAGTGGTAAGGGGAGTATTTGTCCTATATGTGCAAATCGAAGGCGGGCAGCTCTTTACCCGGAGTAGAGTATAAACCTAAAAAGAGTAAGATAAAAGAGGCCCAGTTTGGAACAAGAAAATGACATCGTGATTTGGATTGGATCTCGATGAAAGAATACATCAATGAAAAGTGAATTCGATCCGTTTAATGAATTCTTTTTTCTAAGGAAAGAAATCAAAACTCATCTTTATTGAAAAATCGAAGACAAATTAGGAGTCAGTAAAGAGCATGCTCTGAAATCCGAAAGGGGATTGGAATATACACATTGATTTTTTTGCAAATTTTTTTGAACCGTATGCGCCAAACGGCGCCTGTACGGTTCCTACGGAATACAATTTTAACCTAATCGACCGACTTTATCGAGAAAGAGCACTTTTTTTATTCAAAGACCTTAGTCCCGAGACGGCGAATCACATTGTCGGTCTTATGATATTTCTGAATATCGACGATTGTAACCAAGAGCAATTTTTATTTATAAACTCTATGGGTGGAGGAGTAATGCATGGGCTAGCTGTTCATAATGCGATAAATTTTGTGCTACCAGATGTACATACACTCTGTCTGGGAGTAGCCGCTTCAATGGCAGCTTTTGTCCTGGCCGGAGGCTCACAGACTAAACGTATAGCATTCCCTAACGCTTGGCGCCAATGAGGTTTTATTTGAAAGAAAAAAGACGACTATGCCTTCGCCATATGAAAAATGAATCTCCATATGCAATATGAATAAAAAAGTAATAATAGCATGGCACTTTGAATTCGATATACAAAAGTTTTTTTCAAAGCATTAGATTTTTTATCGAGAGAGTAGTATGAGATAAAAGGTATTTCCGATGTGTTCTTATCGATCGGCAGTGCAGTTCAGCGTCACAAACTTTATTTTCACACGGCAGATCTCTTAATAATATTTATGTTCGGAACTAGTGAAAAAAAAGATTCTTTTTTCCTTAGGGTATTTAATCAAATAAAAAGCAACTTTGGGATTGCTTAATCATAGACAAAAACGAAATATAGAAAGCAACGGAGCCATCATAGTAATTTTTAACTCCCACGAAAGGAAGGGTGGTAATTTGATCATTTTCCGATCGGGGTCTAATCAATCCTATTTTTCTCTTTCGTTGGGGGGCGTAAGGATCAATTTTATTCTAGAGCCGTATGCAATGCATAGAAAGATGCCTGTACGGTTGTTCAATTCTATCTTTTTTCTTGCTATTCTTTTCTCTTTCTTTTATCTTCCCTTCATCATGTACAATAGAAAAACCTTTTATTTTGTTATATCATCAGGGTAATGATCCACCAACCTACTAGTACTTTTATTCAAGGCTACATGGAACAGGTAATCATGGACACAGATTTGGTGCTAAAACTACGTGAAGAGATCACAAATTTTTTTGTACAAAGATCGCACAAACCTTTCTGGATGGTCTTCGAAGACATGGAAAGAGATGTTTTTCTGTCACCAGAAGAAGCCAAAGCTTATGGAATTGTTGATTCTGTAGGGTTTCAAGGGCTTCAAGAGCTTCAAGGGCGTGAAGGGCGTAAATGATACTAGCCTGTATTTCGCGCAAATCCCTAATTTGAGATTACCCCTACCGACCGAAGTTAACTCGGAATAATCCGGTTAAGTCGGAATAATCCGGTTAGGATGGATCTAAACCATCCAATTATATCTATATCTATGATTCAACATGCCAACTATTAAACAACTTATTAGAAAGACAAGACAGCCAATCAGACATGTCACAAAATCGCCCGCTCTTAAGAGATGCCCTCAACGTCGAGGAACGTGTACTAGGTTGTATGTGCGACTCGTTCAGATCATGAGCTAGAACAAAGGAAAGCGAACAAGTTTCCTGTATCAAAGGTCAGTACCGGTGAATAGGCTGGAATGAAAAAATGAACTCTATTTACTATCTAAAAAACGAAAATGGATCATATGCCTTTCATTGTGTAGGAAATTTATGGTTTCTCGTGGTGTAAATTCAATCACCTCAATTTAAGAATTCTCCATTGGTAGCAAATGCTTATCCATTAAGCGGAGGAACTCTTGGTTTCAATTTCAAAGATTAGGCCACCCTCTTGTAAGAACGGACTAACAGGGTCAGCTATCCAGCCAACCCTCAGAATTAAATACCGTTACTGTATAGGTAGATCTCGTTGTGAAGACCTAGTTACTGGATAATTCATGGGTAGAGCTAAAGAATGTGAACTATACAAGTTCCCAATAGCATTAATTAAAGGCTCCGGTGTATAGAGAAGACCTCACCGTTTAAGAAGTAACCATAGAAACGATGGAATCCACTATTGCTTTAGAATTTATATTTCTTATTATCTTTTTAATACCTAGTAGAATCCAATTTCAAATTGTGAGGTAAAACAAAGGTCTCGAAAAAAATAAAAAATCGTGGTCGGGAAGGTTATCGTAGCCAAAGCCATTGGAATTTTGAGTTTATACATTGGAAAAACTCATTGGGTTATTAATAGACTCGGAAGGTGAAAAAAGAATAACTGCAAGAACGGAAATCAATTAGTTATTCGACAAAGTTTGATTTATGTATATTCAATGACCAGAACTAGACGGGGATATATAGCTCGGAGACGTAGAACAAAAGCACGTGCATTTATATCAAGCTTTCGGGGAGGTCTTTTAAAGACTCAACAAGACATAAGAGCTTTGGCTTCGTCTCATCGGGATAGGAATGGGCAAAAAAGAAATTTTCGTCGTTTGTGGATCACTCGAATCAATTCAGTAATTCGTGACGAATGGGTATATTATAACTATAGTAAATTCATCCATGATCTATACAAGAGACAGTTGCTTCTTAATCGTAAAATACTTGCACAAATAGCTATAGCAAATAAAAACTGTCTTTATCTAATTTCCAATGAAATCATAAAAAAAGAAAATTGGAAGGAATCTGCCGGAGTAATTTAAACGGAGTTCCCCGGAGAATGACCTCCGGGAAAGTAGAGTTAAAATGAATCAAAAAAGAAATAGGACTCAACACTTTCAATCCAAAATTTGGAGTTTGACTTCTGAATCCGATTTTTTATTTGTTTTTGTCTTACGAAACGAGAAGCAAAGCCGGTCCGGATTGTCGGATTTTTGCACAAAGCATCAATCTGCGTTTGAGTTCGGGTGTTAATTTTCATTCAAGTGACGAAAGAGTAAGCCTATTTTTTTTGTCTCTGACGGTCGCCTTCTATTTCTGTGTGTTTCTCACAGTCGACTTATATTTCTTTCCGTCTGGCTTATATTTCTTTCTGTCTGACTTATAGTTCTTTCGGACTCTCGCGGTCGACTTGTTTCTTTCACCGTGTTTCTCATTAGTAATAAAAGGTAAGGAAGATAAAATACGAGCTTGTTTTATAGCAAGAGTCATTAATCGTTGTTGTTTCAAGGTCAATTTATTTACCCGTCTAGATAATATTTTTCCTTGCTCACTAATAAATCGACCAATTAAACTCATGTTTCTATAATCAATTCGATCCCCCGATTGGATCGGGGGCAAACGCCTACGCAAAGATCGCTTGGATTTAAGAACAGGTCGCTTGGATTTAAGAACAGGTCGCTTGGATTTAAGAACAGGTCGCTTGGATTTAAGAACAGGTCGCTTAGATTTAAGAACAGGTCGCTTGGATTTATCCATGGTTTGTTTAATTTATTTCTTTAAACCGAAAATCCTATTTCGGTTGGATCTAGAAAATGAATTAGAATACATAAAAACAATAGGATTTTCTTTCTATTCAAATTATCTTAGCAATAATTAGCATGGCATTTTTCCTCCTCCTCGGGAGGGTGCAAGTGCTCGGTTCGAGCTATTTCGTTATCTCCCCGTGAATCGTATGCTTGTAACAATATGGACAGAATTTTCTCAATTCCAATCGATTAGGCGTATTGTGCCGATTCTTTTGAGTCATATATCTGGAAATGCCTTTTGATGCCTTATTAACACCCTTTCGAACACAAGTAGTACATTCTAAAATAACTGTTATTCGGATATCCTTACCCTTGGCCATGAACCTCCTTTGGATTTTTTATTTACTCAACGCTTTTCCTTTCGATTCGAAATGAAGAAGAAAGAAAAAAGTAGAAGTTGCTAACTTGAACTCACATTATGAAAAATTTTGCTACAATCAATATATCCAAATAAGATCCAAAGATTTCGCAACGATATTTCAAATCACAGTACACGATTTCGTTTAAGTATCTTGTATAATACTCTTCGCTAGACCCACATTTTATAGTCTACTTCCATTCCTCTATTATTCTATTATTCGAATTTGAATCCGAATCCCACAGCCGTTGAATCCCCTTTTCTTCTTTCTCTTTCCTCCCTTATTCTAAAAATCAGAAAAAATAGAAAAAATAGAGAAAAGAGAAATAGAGAAAAGAAAAATAGAGGGGGAGACGTGATTAGTGACAGCTATTTCATTGTAGTTCTAATCTTCTTTATTCTTTTCCACGTCGCTAACTAGAATGAAAAAAAGGGGAATGTCAACGCATCCGGGAAAAAACGATTAATCTCTATCAACAGACCTGCTAAAGACGCGAACCATAGCGCACTTAGTACCGGTGCCACGGAAAGATATGTTTTTAGATCTCGCATTGAAAACCCCCTTCATTTTATTGTAATACATAATGATAATACATATATGATCAGATGCATAGGTAGTTAACGACCACTTTTAATTGTACTAGAATTGTCCGCGGAATTTCTAATTCAAATTGACATGTACAATGATCCCGTAACTATATTCCCTATTTTTCTTAAAAGATTTAAAAGATAAGATAAAAACGTCCTTTTCGTCTCGAGCATTCCCCAAAAATAGTCATTGAATTTTCCAACAGATTCCGTTCCATTTTTCAAATGGATAAAATTTTTGTTATGAATCTTAATGCATATTAATTATATGTTAAATGAGACCAAAAGGACGAAATGGACAGATAAATTCTATATATATATAGAATCGATAGACGAAAAAACGATGTGGAAAACAAGACGGGAATTCTCTACAATGACACTGTAGACTAATTGGAGGGATGTAGCGCAGCTTGGTAGCGCGTTTGTTTTGGGTACAAAATGTCACAGGTTCAAATCCTGTCATCCCTACCTATAACTACTCGAGAGAGCAGTAACGGGGGATTCGGTGAAATCGAGTCAAATTGGACAGATATAATCTTTCATTCTTATGATCCTATGTATAGTCTATCCATGATGTATTGAACTTACAAAAAGAATCCAACCCTTTTCTTTCCAATCTTATCTGTTTTGATAAGAAAGCGCTCTTAGTTCAGTTCGGTAGAACGTGGGTCTCCAAAACCCGATGTCGTAGGTTCAAATCCTACAGAGCGCGAGTCCGTTCTTCTTAGATTGAACGAGCGTCACTAACTCGAATAGCAATTTGAATTTGACCTCCCGAAAAGGAGGTCAATCAAAAAACGCAATATTAATTAATCAAAGGTCCAACTGATCGCCGCGCCTGTATTGTAAATAGGCAGTTACAAATAATCCAGCCAAAGTAATAGGAATTAGACCTAAGACGATTCCAAATAGAAAAACTTCAATCATTTCAAGTTGTTTGAAAGGAGAAAAAAAGAGGTAATATCTCTCCCTAAATATTAATCCAAATTACCATCAATCTCAATGACCAAGAATTGGCAATTGACCCGGTAAGTAATTTTAGAGTACACAGAATTTCGCAGAAAGATTTATTTTT